TAAATTTTTGTATTTTTGTGTATTTTATATACAAATTTAAAGTTTTTTTTTTGTTTAAGTTAATGTAGCATTTCTATATAGTTGTCTCAATTTTATGCCTTATTTTTACATTAATATGAAAAAAATACTCTTAATTTTTTCGGATTTAATATAAATAATTTATTTTAATATATTACATCTAATTCAATATATCATTATAGTTTTATTTATTTATTATTATTTTATTATTTTAATTTATATATTTATCAAAAATTATAGGGACCTATTTTTTAAGGCAAAAGAAATTATTATATAATAAAATATTTATATATATGTAATTAAATATATTATATTATATATATATGATATAAACAATATAATTATTTAATTAATATAATTAATATTATAAAATAATCTTTTATATTAATTATATAATATAATTGATTAATTTACATTATAAATAGATTAATTATTATAATAATAAATCATTAATAATATAATACATTTAATTTTATATTATTATGTATTATATTAAAATATTTAATTATTTAAATTAAATCATTTATATTATTTAATCTTTCTTTATAAATATATAAAAAAAGAAAGATTAAATAATAGAAGCATAAGATTACACATTTTTAATTTTTATAGTTCCATACTAGATATTTTTTATATATAATAGAGAAGTTGTTGTTGGTTTAAGGAGATAATATTCTGGTTTTTTTTCATTATTTTGTGTTCTTTTATTATCCTTTTTCTTAATAATATAAATTTATGATTTATGTTATTTAACTTTTCTTTATATAAATATATAAAAAAAGAAAGATTTAAAAATAAGAGCATAAGATTACACATTTTTAATTTTTATAGTTCCATACTAGATATTTTTTATATATAATAGAGAAGTTGTTGTTGGTTTAAGGAGATAATATTCTGGTTTTTTTTCATTATTTTGTGTTCTTTTATTATCCTTTTTCTTAATAATATAAATTACTTTGATTTTAATCTGTTTAAAATTTTTGTTTAAATTTTATTTTTAATTTAAAAGTTTTATTCTTGCTTAAATATTTACTTTTTCTTTGGGTTATATGTAAGTTTTGTTAAACTAAATGTTCTATTTGCAGTAATTTTATTTAATTAATCAAGTGATTTTGGATTTAGCAATTGATTTAGTATTGGCATAATTCGTGCCAGCAGCCGCGGTTATACGATTAATACAAGTAAATATTATTGGTTAATACAGTTAATTATATTTTGAGATAAATTTAATATTTTGATGGTGAAATTTAAAATTTTTTTATATTTCTTTTTATGATTCTGTGAAACTTAAATAATAAACTAGGATTAGATACCCTATTATTTTAAGTGTTAATTATACTTACCAGGGTATTAATAGTTAAGATCTTTAAACCCAAAGAATTTGGCGGTATCTTATTCCATTCAGAGGAACCTATCCCGTAATTGATAATACACGATTAACTTTACTTAATTTATTTGTTTGTATATCTCCGTTATCAGAAAATCTTTTTAGAGTTATAATTTTCTTAATTTATAATTATAAAATATTTCAGGTCAAGGTGCAGCTTATAATTAAGAGGAGATGGGTTACAATATGTTTTTATTTATAACGGATTTGATAGTGAAATACTATTAATGAAGGTGGATTTGATAGTAATTTGACATATTTAATTTAATTGATATTGGCTCTGAGGTGTGTACACATCGCCCGTCGCTCTCACTATAAATATTTACTAATTGTTTATAAGGTAAAGTTTAAGTTAGGTGAGATAAGTCGTAACATAGTAGATGTACTGGAAAGTGTATCTAGAAAGATTACAAGGCATAACTTATTAGTAAAGTATTTCATTTACACTGAAAATTATTCTGTGCAAATCAGGATGTCTTGATTATTTATTTTATTATAATTATTTTTTGTTATTTTATTTTTTAATAAAAGAAATTTTATTTATTTATTAGTCTTAGTATATTTTATAGAATTGATTTTTTTAATTATAGTTAATTAGTAATGTAATTGGATTATGAAATAATTATTTAATTTTTAAAAGTAAATTTAAATTATTGTACCTTTTGTATCAGGGTTTATTAAATTTTTAGTATTTATTTACTAATCTCGATTTAGGTTGATTTACAATTAATTTATGTTTAATATATCATAATTATTTTTGAGTTAATTGTAGAAATGAAATGTTAATCGTTTCCTAAGATATCTAGTTTCTTAAGAAAAAATTAAATTTTTTAAAGTTATTGGTTTTTATTTACTTCTATATATAAAAATATTAACTTATTTATTCTTTAGGGGATAAGCTCTAGAGTTTACCTAAAATTTTATTATTTATTATTTAATAGTAAGCTTTAAAGTTTACCTAAAATTTTATTATTTATTATTTAATAGTAAGCTTTAAATCAGCTATCTTTTTGATTACGTTTTAGTTCATTATTTTTTATTTTGATTTTATAATTATTTTAGGTTTTATATTAAGATTATTAATTTAATTTTATAATTATTGTAATAATGATGAAATTAGTATATTAATTTGTTTATAATATTTTATTTTGTAAATTTATTATAAGGAATTAGGCAAAATTGATTTCCGCCTGTTTATCAAAAACATGTCCTCTTGATTATATTTTGAGGTCTGGCCTGCTCACTGACGCAGTTTTAAAGAGCCGCGGTATTTTGACCGTGCAAAGGTAGCATAATCATTAGTCTCTTAATTAGGGGCTAGAATGAATGGCTTGACGAGAAATCATCTGTCTCTTATTAAATTATAGAATTTAACTTTTAAGTTAAAAGGCTTAAATTTTTCTTTAAGACGAGAAGACCCTATAGAGCTTAACATTTTTATTTTTATATAATTTTTAGTTAATCTTTTTATATAAAGAGATAATGTTTTGTTGGGGTGACATGAAAAATAAATAAACTTTTCATTCTTAAATCATTAATTTATGTTTAATATGATCCATAATTTATGATCATAAGATTAAGTTACCTTAGGGATAACAGCGTAATTGTTTTTGAGAGCTCATATTGACAAAGCAGATTGCGACCTCGATGTTGGATTAAGAATAATTTTGGGTGCAGAAGCCCAGTAATTAGGTCTGTTCGACCTTTAAATTCTTACATGATCTGAGTTCAGACCGGCGTGAGCCAGGTCGGTTTCTATCTTAAGTTTAAATTATTTACATTAGTACGAAAGGACCATGTAATTAAAATATTTTTTATTTATTGATTAAAATTAATATTTACTATTTTGACAGATTAATGTGTTGAATTTAGAATTCATTAATGTAGATTTATTTTACAAATAGTATTGATATTATATGATTTATTTATGTTTATTTTAAATTTTTTTTTATTATTAATTTGTGTTTTAATTAGTGTTGCTTTTTTAACTTTATTGGAACGAAAAGTATTAGGATATATTCAAATTCGAAAAGGTCCTAATAAGGTTGGTTTTGCTGGTATTCCTCAACCCTTAAGTGATGCTGTAAAATTAGTTTGTAAGGAGCAGCCAATTCCTATTTTATCAAATTATTTATTATATTATTTTTCTCCTGTATTTAATTTAATAATTTCTTTAATTATTTGAATAATTTTTCCATATTTAACATATATATGTTCATTTTCTTATAGTTTTTTATTTTTTTTATGTTGTACTAGATTAGGAGTATATACTGTAATAATTGCTGGTTGATCATCTAATTCAAATTATTCTTTATTAGGTTCTATACGTTCTGTTGCTCAAACTATTTCTTATGAAGTAAGATTAGCTTTAATTTTAATGTCTTTAATTATTTTAATTGGTAGTTTTAATGTATTAAATTTTATAATTTATCAAATTTATTGTTGATTTATTATTATTTCTTTCCCTTTATTTATAGCATGTTTTGCTTCTTGTTTAGCGGAGACTAATCGTACTCCCTTTGATTTTGCTGAAGGTGAATCTGAACTAGTATCTGGTTTTAATATTGAATATGGTGCTGGTGGATTTACTTTAATTTTTTTAGCTGAATACACAAGAATTATTTTTATGAGTATATTTTTAACTTTAATTTTTTTAGGAGGAGATTTTTATTCTTTTTTATTTTTTATTAAACTTGCTATTATATCTTTTTCTTTTATTTGGGTTCGTGGAACTTTACCTCGTTTTCGATATGATAAGTTAATATATTTAGCCTGAAAAAGTTTTTTACCATTATCTTTAAATTTTTTAATCTTTTTTATTGGGTTTAAAATTATATTAATTATAATTATTTAGTGAAATTTTTTAAGAAAAGTTAATAGAAGAGTTAAACTCCTAATTTTATGTTTTCAAAACATATGCTTTTCCTAAGCTAATTAACTATTTATTATTTAATAAATTTATCTCATATATTTGCAATATGAATATTAATTAAAAAATAAGTAAAGTATAAAACTGTTAAAATTTGTCCTGTTATAATATAAGGTTCTTCAACAGGTCGTTTTCCAATTCATGTTAATAAAATTACAATAATTACTATAATTCAAAATATTATTTGATTAATTGGGTAAAATTGAATTCCTCGAAATGGTGTTTTACTATAAAATGGAAGAATTATTAAGATTCTAATTGATAAAAATAATGCAATAACTCCACCAAGTTTATTAGGGATTGATCGTAAAATTGCATACGCAAATAAAAAGTATCATTCAGGTTGAATATGAACTGGTGTTACTAAAGGATTTGCTGGTACAAAGTTATCAGGATCTCCTAGTAAATAAGGATTAATTAAACATAATATAATTAATATAGATGTTATTAAAATAAATGTAATTGAATCCTTAAATGTAAAATAAGGATGAAATGGAATTTTTTCAATGTTTCCATCAAGTCCTAATGGATTATTAGATCCTGTTTGATGAAGAAAAAACAAATGAATAGCTGCTATAGCAGCAATTATAAATGGTAAAACAAAATGAAAGGTAAAAAATCGATTTAATGTTGCATTATCTACAGCAAATCCCCCTCATACCCATTGAACTAAATCTATACCTAAGTAAGGAATTGCTGATAATAAATTAGTAATTACTGTTGCTCCTCAAAATGATATTTGTCCTCATGGTAAAACATATCCTATAAATGCTGTTGCTATAACTAAAAATAAAATAATTGTTCCAATTATTCAAGTATGTATGTATATGTATGATCCATAATAAATTCCTCGTCCAACATGTAAATAAATGCAAATAAAAAATATTGATGCTCCATTAGCATGAATGGTTCGAATAATTCATCCATTATTTACATCTCGACAAATATGAATTACTCTTCTAAATGCTATTTCAATATTTGATGTGTAATGCATAGCTAAAAATAATCCTGTTACAATTTGAATTACTAAACATAATCCTAATAATGAGCCAAAATTTCATCAAAATGAAATATTTGTTGGTGCTGGTAAATCAATTAGAGAATTATTAATAATTTTAAATAAAGGATGTTTTAATCGAATTGGTTTATTCATTAGTAATTATCTTATTTTACGAATAGGTCCTTGATTAATATTAGTAATTTTTACTACTGCTAATAATGCTAAGAATAAATAGATTATTATTATTATTGTAATAATAAATGTTGGATTATTATATAATTTTTCTAGTGAGAATGTTATTTCTTGATAATTAATTAAATTATTAATATTTATAGTTTCTGTATTTTTAAAGAAGTCTATAAATATTATTTTATTTAAAATAATTAAAATAATTATAATAATAATTCATAAAATAAACGAAAAGATTATAATGATTGATTTTGGTTGAAATATTTCATTTGATGCAATTCTTGTAATGTAAATAAATAATACTAATATACCTCCAAGAAATGTTAGAAACAAAATATATGATAATCAAAATCTTTCTATTATTGTTCCACTTATTAATCCAATAAGAAAGGTTTGAAAAATAATAAAAATTATTATTGATATTGGGTGATTTAATTTTATAAAATTAATATTTGTTACATTAGATAGAGCTATAATTATTATTTTAATCATTTCAGGAATTAGTTTATAAAAATATTGGTTTTGGGGACCAAGGATAGAAAAGTTTTCTATTCCTGAAGTTTTAAAAGTGGGGGCTGATCTTATTTTCGGTTTACAAGACCGGCGTTTTTTTTAAACTATTAAAACTAATGTTTATATTTTCTATTTTTTCTTCTTTATTAATTTATTTTGCTGGTGTTTATGTTTTTTCTTCAAAGCGAAAACATTTATTAATGGTTTTATTAAGATTAGAATATATTGTTCTTTCTTTATTTATATTAATTATTATTTTTCTTATTGAATTTGATTATGATTATTTTTTTCCTGTTGTTTTTTTAGTCTTTTCTGTTTGTGAAGGTGCTTTAGGTTTATCAATTTTAGTTTCTATAATTCGTTCTCATGGTAATGATTTTTTTAATTCTTTTAGTTTATCTTTATGTTAAAGTATTTATTAATAATTGTTTTTTTGGTCCCTCTTTGTTTATTAAATAATTCTTGATGGTTGGTTCATTCTTTAATATTTTTGTCTAGTTTTATTTTTATAATTTGTGTTTATTCATATTGTGATTTAAATATAATTAGATATTATTTTGGAATTGATTATTTTTCTTTTAGTTTAATTTTATTGAGTTTTTGAATTTGTTGTTTAATAATTACATCTAGAGGTTCTGTTTATTTGTCTTCTTATCATTCAAATTTTTTTATTTTTATAGTTTTATTTCTTTTAATTATATTATATTGTTCTTTTGCTAGTTTAAGATTATTATCTTTTTATATTTTCTTTGAGGCTAGATTAGTTCCTACTTTACTTTTAATTTTAGGTTGAGGTTATCAGCCTGAGCGTCTTCAAGCTGGTGTTTATTTAATTTTTTATACCTTATTTGCTAGATTACCATTATTATTAGTTTTATTTAAGGTTTATTCTTATATGAATACTTTATATTTTCCATTATTATTTGATTTTGGTTCTTTTTATTTTATGTTTTATGTTTTTATAATTTTAGCTTTTTTAGTTAAGATACCTATGTTTTTAGTTCATTTATGATTACCTAAGGCTCATGTTGAGGCACCTATTTCTGGTAGAATAATTCTTGCTGGTGTTTTACTAAAGTTAGGAGGTTATGGAATTTTTCGTGTAATAAAGGTTATTTCTTTTTTAGGTGTAAGGTTTAATTATTTTTGATTATCTTTAAGTTTATCGGGTGGAGTAATTGTTAGATTTATTTGTTTTCGTCAAGTTGATTTAAAGTCTTTAATTGCTTATTCTTCTGTTGCTCATATAAGAATAGTGATTGGTGGTTTAATAACTATAAATTGATGAGGTTGTATAGGTTCTTTATCTTTAATAGTTGGTCATGGTTTATGTTCTTCTGGTTTGTTTTGTTTATCTAATATTATTTATGAACGTTTAGGTAGACGAAGATTATTAATTAATAAGGGTATAATAAATCTTATACCTAGAATAGCTCTTTGATGATTTCTTTTAAGTTCTTGTAATATAGCAGCTCCTCCTTCATTAAACTTGATTGGTGAGTTAAGTTTATTAAATAGAATTATATCATGATCTTCTTTTAGATTTTTAGTTTTAATTTTTTTATCTTTCTTTAGAGCTGTTTATACTTTATATATATATTCTTATTCTCAACATGGTTCTTATTTTGCTGGTGTTTATACATGCTCTCTTGGTTATTTACGTGAATATCATCTTTTATTTTTACATTGACTTCCTTTAAATATTTTATGTTTAAAGGGTGAATATTTTTTTGTTTAATTTTGCTTAAGTATTTTAATTAAAATATTGTTTTGTGGGATCAATGATATGAATTTTTTTCATCTTAGGCTGTGAAATTATTTTCTATTTGTTCTTTAAGTTTTTTTTCTTTATTTTTTATAAGAACTTTAATTTTTATTTTAGGAATTTATTATTTAATGATTGATTATAGAGTTTTTATTGAATGGGAGCTTTTTAATTTAAATAGTTCTATAGTTGTTATAACTTTAATTTTAGATTGAATATCTTTAATTTTTATATCTTTTGTTATATATATTTCTTCTTTGGTTATTTATTATAGAGAGGATTATATATCTGATGAGAAAAATATTAATCGTTTTATTATTATTGTTTTAATATTTATTCTTTCAATAGTATTTTTAATTATTAGTCCAAATTTAATTAGAATTTTATTAGGTTGAGATGGATTAGGATTAGTTTCTTATTGTTTAGTAATTTATTATCAAAATGTAAAGTCTTATAGTGCTGGTATGTTAACTGCTTTATCTAATCGTATTGGAGATGTTGCTATTTTGATTTCTATTGCTTGAATATTAAATTTTGGTAGTTGAAATTATATTTATTATTATGATTTTATTATAAATTCTTTAGAAATAAAGGTTATTACAATATTAATTATTTTAGCAGCTATAACAAAAAGAGCTCAAATTCCTTTTTCTTCTTGACTTCCAGCAGCTATAGCAGCCCCTACTCCTGTTTCTGCTTTAGTTCATTCTTCTACTTTAGTTACTGCTGGTGTTTATTTATTAATTCGGTTTAGACCAATACTAAATATTTATAATTATGGTTGGTTTTTGTTATTATTTGGTTGTTTAACTATATTTATAGCTGGACTTGGAGCAAATTTTGAATTTGATTTAAAGAAAATTATTGCTTTATCTACTTTAAGACAACTTGGTTTAATAATAAGAATTTTATCTATAGGTTATCCAAAACTTGCTTTTTTTCATTTATTAGCTCATGCTTTATTTAAGGCATTATTATTTATATGTGCAGGTTCAATAATTCATAATTTAAAGGATTCTCAGGATATTCGTTTTATAGGTTCAGTTGTTAATTTTATACCTTTAACTTCTGTTTGTTTTAATGTTTCTAGTTTATCTTTGTGTGGTATTCCTTTCTTAGCTGGTTTTTATTCAAAGGATTTAATTCTTGAAATAGTTTGTTTAAGATGAATTAATTGTTTTATCTTTTTTTTATATTTTTTTTCTACTGGTTTGACTGCTTCTTATTCTTTTCGTTTATTTTATTATTCTATATCTGGTGATAATAATTTTTATTCTAGTTTTTCTTTTAATGATAAGGGGTTTTATATTTCTTTTGGTATAATTATTTTATTATTTGTTGCTGTTTTTGGTGGTAGTTTACTTTCTTGATTAATTTTTCCTATTCCTTATATAATTGCTTTACCATTTTATTTAAAATTTTTAACTATTACTGTTGTTATTTTAGGTTCTTATTTTGGTTATTTAATATCAAAATTAAATTTTTCTTATAATTTATTTTCTTTAGATATATTGTCTTTTGTTAGATTTATAGGTTCTATATGGTTTATACCTTTTATTTCAACTAATTTTATTAGTTATCTACCTTTAAAGTTTGGTTATTATTCATCAAAGTCTTTTGATTATAGTTGAGGAGAAATATTAGGTGGTCAAGGTTTATATAGTTTATTTATTTATTTAATTAATTATATTCAAAGTTGATATGATTCTAATTTTAAGATTTATCTTTTAACTTTTATTTTTTGAATATTTATTTTAATTGTATTATTTTCTTTATAATACCTAAATAGCTTATTATTAGAGTTTAACACTGAAGATGTTACGGAAATATTTTTATTTTTAGGTATATTTATAAATATATAAAATATTGTTTTTACAGTGAAAATGTAATGTTTTATTTAAACTATATAAATAGAAATGTTAACGGAGTTTAACCGCTAATATATAAAGTTAGCAGCTTTAATATTGTCTTTACATTTCCTTAATTGGAACTTTATAGTTCAATTATATTATTAACAGTAATACGCCTCTTATTTTGGCTTCAATTAAAAAATAAGGGTAATAATACCATTTTTTCAGGTCGAAACTGATTGTGATTTTTCACTTCTTATTTTAAGGTTAATTGATAAATCAATACTTTTTGAATGCAACCCAAATGTTATATTTAACTATAACCCTTAATCTGCTCATTGAAGAGCTCCTTGATTTCATTCATGGTATAGTCCTCCTAATAAAACTATAATAAAAAATATTGTTGATATTGTTCAAATTATAATATTTGATGATTTTAAAATAATTACAATTGGTAAAATTAATGCAATTTCTACATCAAAAATTAAAAAGATTACTGCAATTAAAAAAAATCGAAGTGAGAAAGGTATTCGAGCATAACTTTTAGGGTCAAATCCACATTCAAATGGTGATCTTTTTTCTCGGTCGTTGATTAATTTTTTAGATAAAATTGTTGCAATGATTATAATTATTATTGGTATAATAAATCTAATAAGACCTCCTGTTAATAAAATTAAAATTGTTTTTCTTGATTAATAATCAAGCTTTTTAATTGGAAGTTAAATGTACTATTTATACTAGAAAAACAATTATCTACCTCATCAGTAAATTGAAATATATAAGAATAATCATACTACATCTACAAAATGTCAATATCATGCAGCTGCTTCAAATCCAAAATGATGATTAGGTGAAAATTGATTTATTAAATGTCGTATTAGACATGTTAAAAGAAATATTGTTCCAATAATTACATGTAATCCATGAAATCCTGTTGCAACAAAGAATGTTGATCCATAAACTGCATCAGCAATAGTAAAAGGTGCTTCTCAATATTCATATGCTTGTAGTATAGTAAAATAAATTCCTAGTAATACTGTAAAAAATAATCCTTGAAGTGTTTGAGTATAGTTAGATTCTATAAGTCTATGATGAGCTCATGTTACAGTTACTCCTGATGCAAGTAGAATAGCTGTATTAAGTAATGGAATTTGTATTGGATTAAAAGGTTTAATTCCTATTGGAGGTCATAGTATACCTAATTCAATAGTTGGTGTTAGTCTTCTTCTAAAAAAAGCTCAAAAAAATGATATAAAAAATAATACTTCAGATGCAATAAATAAAATTATACCTCATCGTAGTCCAATTGATACAAATCCTGTATGTAATCCTTGATATGTTCCTTCTCGAACTACATCTCGTCATCATTGAATTATTGTAAGTAAAGTAATTCCTATTCCAATTATAAATAGATTAATATTAAATAAATGGAATCATTTAGCTAGTCCTGATACTAGTACTATTGCTCCAATTGCTCCTGTTAATGGTCAAGGTCTATAGTCTACTAAGTGAAATGGGTGGTTTGAATGTATTGTTAACATATGTTTAATATACTTCTCTAGAATAAAGAGTTCTTAAAATAGAAAATACATAGGCTTGAATTATAGCTACTGCTGATTCTAGAATTAATAATATTATCTGTCCAAAAATCAATAATGAAATTAAGTTTATTGTTATTGATGGTCCTGTATTTCCAAGAAGAGTTAATAATAAATGTCCTGCAATTATATTTGCTGCTAATCGTACTGCTAGTGTTCCTGGTCGAATTACATTTCTAATTGTTTCAATTAATACTATAAATGATATAAGTGCAGGAGGAGTTCCTTGAGGAACTAAATGTGTAAATATATGGTTGGTATGATTAATTCATCCAAATAATATAAATCTTAGTCATATTGGTAATGCAATTGCAAATGTAAATGCTAAATGACTAGTTCTGGTAAAAATATAAGGGAATAATCCTATAAAATTATTAAATATTATTATAATGAAGATTGAAATAAAAATAAATGTTGTTCCATTAAATGAATTTGGTCCTAATAATGTTTTAAATTCATTATGAAGAGTTATATTTAATTTATTTCAAATAATATTAATTCGTGATGAAGTTAATCAAAATAAGACTGGAATTAAAAATAATCCTAAAAAAGTTCTAGTTCAATTTAATGATAAATAAAATAAATTAGTTGATGGATCAAATGTTGAAAATAAATTTGTTATCATTTTCAATTTAAGTTTTTACTTTTAATATTTCTTTTTTCTTCTCTTTTAATAATTGTTGGTTTAAATGAAAAGAAATTTATTTGATTAAATAAAATTAATGTAATTGAAAATATAAAAAATAGTGAAAATCATATTAAAGGTGATATTTGAGGGATTTAGATGTTATTCCTCATCAGAAGTATTTGTTAATTTACTATTTTTTGGTTTAAGAGACCATTACTTACTTTCAGTCATCTGATGATCAAGGTGTACTAATAATTAGTTATTTTAGATTGACACTCTAACGTTATTTTTTAACTAACTCCTTAAATTATTTTAGATAATCATTTAATAAATATATTAACTGAAGTTCTTTCAATTACGATTGGTATAAATCTATGATTTGCTCCACAAATTTCTGAGCATTGTCCAAAAAATAATCCAGGTCGATTTATTGTAAATGTTCCTTGATTTAATCGACCTGGTGTTGCATCAATTTTAATTCCTAATGCTGGCACTGCTCATGAATGAAGTACATCTGATGCTCTTGTTAATACTCGTACTTCAGTATTTATAGGTAGAATTGTTCGGTTATCAACATCAAGAAGTCGAAATTCACTAATTTCTAAATCATTTTCTGGTTTTATATATGTATCAAATTCAATATCTGCAAAATCAGAATATTCATAACTTCAGTATCATTGGCGTCCAATTGTTTTAATTGTAATTATTGCATCAATTGAGTCATCAAGTAAATAAAGTAGTCGTAGTGATGGTAATGCAATAAAAATTAATGTAATAGCTGGAAGTGTAGTTCAAATAGTTTCAATTAAATGGCCATGAAGTATATTTCGTCTTGTAAAAGATATAATTAATATATATCTAAGTGCATATCCTACAATAATAGTAATTATAAATAATACTACTATTGTATGATCATGGAAAAATGATAATTGTTCTATTAAAGGTGAAGCTCTATCTTGTAGTGATAAGTTTGATCATGTTGCCATAAATTTCTAATAAAAGGTCAAACCTTTATTTGTAAAGCTTAAATCTACTGCACTAATCTGCCATATTAGAATCTAGAAATTAATGGTAATTCTGAATATCTATGTTCTGCAGGAGGATTATTTTGAAGTCATTCTGTTGATCTATTTATATTAGATCTAAATATAATTGTTCGATTTGTAATTATACTTTCTCATATAATTAAAATAAATAAAATAATTCCTACAATTGAAATTGTAGATCCAATACTTGAAACTACATTTCATGATGTGTATGCATCAGGATAATCTGAATATCGTCGGGGTATTCCTGCTAAACCTAAGAAATGTTGAGGGAAAAAAGTTAAGTTTACTCCAATAAATATAATTGTAAATTGAATTTTTAATCATGTATTATTTATTGTTAATCCAGTAAATAGAGGATATCATTGAATTACTCCTCCTATAATTGCAAATACTGCTCCTATAGATAATACATAATGAAAGTGTGCTACAACATAATAAGTATCATGTAAAATAATATCAAGTGATGAGTTTGCTAAAACTAATCCTGTTAAACCACCAATTGTAAATAGAAAAATAAATCCTAGTGCTCATAATAATGGTGGATTAAATTTAAATTTTGTTCCATAAAGTGTAGCTAATCAACTAAATACTTTAATTCCAGTTGGTACAGCAATAATTATTGTTGCTGATGTAAAGTATGCTCGTGTATCTACATCTATTCCTACTGTAAATATATGGTGTGCTCATACAATAAATCCTATTAGTCCAATTGATAATATTGCATAAATTATTCCTAATGTTCCAAATGATTCAATTTTTCCACTTTCTTGGCATACAATATGAGAAATAATACCAAATCCGGGAAGAATTAAAATATAAACTTCTGGATGACCAAAGAATCAAAATAAATGTTGATATAAAATAGGATCACCTCCTCCTGCAGGATCAAAGAATGATGTATTTAAATTTCGATCTGTTAATAATATTGTAATAGCTCCTGCTAGTACTGGAAGTGATAATAATAAAAGAAGAGCTGTAATAGCTACTGATCAAACAAATAATGGTGTTTGATCTAATGTTATACTCTCTGATCGTATATTAATTGCTGTTGTAATAAAATTAACTGCACCTAAAATTGATGATACACCTGCTAAATGTAATGAGAAGATTGCTAAATCAACTGATCCTCCTCCATGAGCAATTGCCCCAGCAAGTGGGGGGTAAACTGTCCACCCAGTACCAGCTCCATTATCTACTATAGAAGATATAAGGAGAAGGGTTAATGAAGGTGGTAAAAGTCAAAAACTTATATTATTTATTCGTGGAAATGCTATATCAGGTGCTCCAATTATTAATGGTACAAGTCAATTACCAAATCCTCCAATTATAATAGGTATAACTATAAAAAAAATTATTACAAATGCATGTGCTGTAATAATTACATTATAGATTTGATCATCACTAATTAATGATCCTGGTTGTCCTAATTCTGCTCGAATAATTATTCTTATTGAAGTTCCTACTATCCCAGCTCATGCTCCAAATAAAAAGTATAAAGTACCAATATCCTTATGGTTTGTTGAGAATAATCATTTTTGCGGTAAGATGACTGAATAATAGGTGATAGACTGTAAATCTATTTATGAGAATTTTTCTCTCTTATCATTGTTATTGGTTTTATATTCAATTATGATTTTAGACTGCAATTCTAAAGGTGTAAATAACTTTACTAAGGCCTAAAAGATTATTCTTTTAATTATAACTTTGAAGGTTATTAGTTTATTTAACTTAAGTCCTTAATATAAATAAACTAAAATTGATGTTGATATTAGACCTAAAGTTGAAATTATTACTGTTATTGTTAAGAGAAATCTTGTTTTATTAGATTTATTAGTTATTGATCATGAATTTTCTGAATGGGATAGAATAAGAGCTGAAAATCTGATTCGTATATAATAATAGAGTGTAATTATTGTTAGTATAACCATAATTGTTATTATAATTGTTAAATTATTTTCTACAAGAGATTGTATAACAATTCATTTTGGTAAAAATCCTAGAAAAGGTGGTAAACCTCCTAATGAAAGAAGAGATAAAAATATTATAAATTTAATTTCTGTTTTTATATTTGTTGGTGAATAGATTTGATTTAAGAAAAATAAATTTATTTGTTTAAATAGAAGAACTATAATTATTCTTAATAGTGAATAAATGATAAAGTATATTTCTCATACATTTTCTCTTACTATTAAGGATCTAATTATTCATCCTAAATGACTGATTGATGAGTATGCTAAAATTTGTCGTAATGATGTTTGATTTAAACCTCCTAATGCTCCAATAACAATTCTTGAAATGGTAATGGTAAATATAAGTGTTCTTAATTGGATACAGTATGATAGAACTATTATTGGAGCAATTTTTTGTCATGTTATTAATGTTAAACAATTAATTCATGTTGATGTTCCTATAACTTCTGGAAATCAAAAATGAAAAGGAGCAGCACCAATTTTTAATAACAATCTAGATCTAACTATTATTGAAGGGATTAATTCTATTTCTCATCTTATTGGATATTTTATTTGAATAAATAAAATAGAGAATAATAATATTGTTGATGCTATTGCTTGGACAACAAAATATTTAATTGATGATTCATTTATTATTATATTTTTATTATTTGCTAATATGGGAATAAACGAGAGTAAGTTGATCTCTAGTCCTATTCAAACTCCGAATCAAGAGTTTGATGAAATGGACAGGATCGTTCCTATCATTAATGTTGATAGGAAGAGAAGTTTTGTAGAGTTGTTGGTCATTAAAAAGGAGAGGATTAATACCTCTATAAATGGGGTATGAACCCATTAGCTTAATTAGCTTACCTTTTTATACATTAAGGTGTATGATGCACATTAGTTTTTGATACTAAAGGTGATAGTTTAATTCTATTTAATGTAATATTTAATGAAGGTAATTAAAATTACTTAATTTACCCTATCAAGGTATCCCTTTAATCAGGCACTTCATT